GAAAAAAAGAGTAGATTATGTAATGATGAGACTAAAAAAGAATACTTGCCTAAAATAGATGATCCCTTTTTGAATGGTCCCTATCGCGGAAGGAGAAACATTTTTTTTTCTTCCTCAATCAGAAATGAAACTTCGATAAAAAATGACATCGAGAAAAGATGGATAAATAAGATCCAGGGTATACTTTTTACTACTGATTATGATTATGAAAAATTGGAAGAGAAAATAGATACATTTGATCAAAATTCATTATCAACAGAAAAAAAAAATGATTTATTTCCGTTTTCAAAAATGGAATTCAAAATCCAACAAGGAAGAATTGTCTTCGAAGATCAAATCAATATTTGCAAATTCATCTTCATCCAAAATGTCAATCCAGAGTCTAAAAGACTAAAAGAAATAAGTAAAAAAGTAATAAGATGGTCATACAAATTAATCGATGATTTGGAACAACAAGAGGGAGAAAATGAAGAAAATGTAGCCGAGGATCATAAGATTCGTTCAAGAAAAGCCAAACGTGTAGTTATCTTGAATGATAACAAAGAAAACAATGATATTAATAAAAAAAGCAATAATAATCCGGATGAAAGAGATGAAGTGGCTTTGATACGTTATTCCCAACAATCCGATTTCCGTCGAGACATCATCAAAGGTTCCATGCGTGCCCAAAGACGTAAGACAAACATCGGGTCGTTTTTTCAAGCAAATTTGCATTCCCCTCTTTTTTTGGAGAGAATAGACAACCCCCTTTTGTTTTTTGACATCTCCCAAATACAAATGCAAAAAGTCATTTTTAAAAAATGGAAAAAAGCAACACAATTAGAATTAAGAATTCTAGATTATACACAAGAAAAGGCAAAAGAAAATGAGAAAAAAAAAAAGGAAAAAGAAAAAAAAGAAGAATACAAAAGACAAGAAAAAGTACGAATAGAAATAGCGGAAGCATGGGATAGCATTCTATTTGCTCAAATAATAAGAGGATCATTATTAGTAATCCAATCTTTTCTTAGAAAATATATTCTATTACTATCATTGATAATAGTTAAAAATACAGTACGTATGCTAGTATTTCAATTTCCAGAATGGTCAGAGGACTTTAAGGATTGGAAGAAAGAAATGCATATTAAATGCACCTATAATGGTGTTCCATTATCAGAAACCAAATTTCCAAAAAACTGGTTAACAGATGGTATTCAAATAAAAATACTATTTCCCTTTTTCTTTAAACCTTGGCACAAATCTAAGGTACAATCTCTTCAAAAAGATCCACGAAAAAAAAAAAATGATTTTTGTTTTTTAACAGTTTGGGGAATGGAAACTGACCTTCCTTTTGGTTCTCCCCGAAAACGACAGTCGTTTTTTAACCCCATTTTCAAAGAAATGAAAAAAATAATTCGAAAATGGAAAAAAAAGTCTTTTTTTGTGATACGAATTTTTTTAAAAGAAAAAAAAAATTTAGTTCGAGGCATAAACCTTTCAAAAGAAAGACACAAATGGCTTCTGAAAAATATTCTATTTATTAAAGGAATGATAAAAGAACTTTCAAAAAAAAAACCAAATTTTTTAGTTGGATTTAAACAAATATCTGAATTAAATGAAACTAAAAAAGAAAAAGATAGGAGAATTCCTAATCAAATAATTTCTGAATCATCCCTTCCCCTTCCTATTCAATCTATGGATTTGAAAGATTTTTCATTTACCGAAACAAAAACGAAAGATCTGGCTGATAGAACAAACACAATCATGAATCGGATAAAAAAAATACAAAATAAAAAAGACAATAATAACGAGTTTATAACTAATGACAGAAATATTATTTGTAATAAAACAAATTCTCTCAATAAATTATTAGTATCAATAAGAAAAAGTTTGAAGAAATTACAAAAAAGAAATGTACGATTAATACGAAAATCCTATTTGAGAATCAATTTTATTATTCAAAAGATATACATAAAAGTATTTTTATGTATCATTCATAAGAATAGTCCGAGAATCACTACACAACTTTTTGAATTATCAAAAAACGAATTTGATAAATTGATTTCCAATAATGAAATAAATAAAGAAAAAATTAATAAAACAAGTGCTATTCACATTATTTGGACTCTCAAAAAACGGTTTTTTGATATTACTAAAAAGAATTCCAAAAATTTGAGCAACTTATCCTACTTTTCACAAGCGTATGGATTTTACCAAATATATAAAACTCAAATTTTCCGCTTGTATAGAGATCTTCTTCAATATAAGGAAACATCTCTTTTTCTTAAGAAAGAAATAAAGGATTATTTCGAAACAGAAGGAATACTTCATTTGGAATTAGGGCATAAAAATCTTTTTAATTACACAATTGTTGATAAGTATTATCAATATGAATTATCACAGATTCAATGGTATCGATTAGTACCACACAAATGGCGAAACGGAGTGAATCAAAGATCTATTATGACTGAAAATAAAGATTTTCAAAAAAGTCATTCAGATGAAAAAGACCAATTAATCTTTTACAAAAAATTAATTAATTTTAAATCGAATTCATTCTCCAATGAAAAATATACTATTAACTTTCAAAAATACTATAAATATGCACTTTTCTCATATCAATCCATTAATTATGACGATAGAAAGGATTCATATAGTTCTGTATCACCATTATGGATAAATAATTCGCAAGAAAGTTGTTATAATTCCAATATATACAACATAAAGAAAAGTGCCTTAGTTGATATGTCAGAGCGTATTATCCCTATATATAATTATATATATAATTATTTCGGACAGAACAAAAATATGACTCTGGATAAATTTCCAGATAAAAAATATTTTGATTTGAAAATTCTCTATTTGTGCTTTAGAAAGAAAGGGGATATTCATTCCTGGATCGCTATCGATACCAATATCAACTTCAATAATAATACAAATACTAACACTAAAGTCAATAATTATCCAATAGTTGGTAAAATTGATAAAAAAGACCTTGTTTATCTTCAAATTGATAAAGATCAGAAAATCAAGATTTCAAAAAAAAAAAAAAGCCTTTTTGATTGGATGGGAATGAATGAAGAAATACTAAGTCGTTCTATTTCGAATCTAAAACTTTGGTTCTTTGGCGAATTTGTGCTTCTTTATAATACATATAAAATGAACCCCTGGATGATCCCGGCCAAAGAACTTCTTTTCAATTTAAATGAAACTGTTAGTGAAAATAAAAACATCACTAAAAATCAAAAAGAGAATCCTTTAAAATTATCCCAATTATCCAATGAAAATAAATCTAAATCTATTAAATTAGAAAATAAGAATCAAGACAAAAAGGAATCCCCGGGTAAAAATAATGTTGAATTAAATATACAAAATAAAGAAACTCTTGAATCAATTTTCTCAACTCAAGAAAAAAATATTGAAGAAGATTCTGCAGGCTCAGATCGGAAAAAACGTCAAAAGCGAAAACAATATAAGAGCAACACGGAAGCAGAACTTGATTTTGTCTTAACAAGGTATTTACGTTTTCAATTGAGATGGAATAATTTTTTAAATCAAAAAATAACAAATAATATTAAAGTATATTGTCTCCTGCTTAGATTGGTAAATCCAAAAGAAATTGCTATATCCTCTATCCAAGGGGGAGAAATAAGTCTAGATATTCTGATGATTCAAAAAGATTTTACTCTTAGAGAATTGATGAAAAAAAGAATATTAATTATCGAACCTGTGCGTTTGTCTATAAAAAACGACGGTCAATTTTGGATGTATCAAACTCTAAATGTTTCATTGGTTCATAAGAGTGAGCACCAACTTAATCAAAGTTACCGAGAAAAACACTATATTGATCGAAACAATTACACTAATTATATTGTAAGACATCCAAATCAAGGAATAACTGAAAATCGAGATTATGATTTAGTTATTCCTGAACGAATTTTTTCCACTAAATGGCGTAGGGAATTAAGAATTCAAATTTGTTTCAATTCTAGGAATAGAAATCTTATTTCGAACAATTCAGTATTTTGCAATAACGTAAAAAACTATGCTCACGTTTTGGATAAAAGTCAAAATTTTTATAGGGATCAAATTGAACTAATTCAATTAAAATCCTTTCTTTGGCCTACTCACCGATTAGAGGATTTATCTTGTATGAATCGATATTGGTTTGATACCAATAATGGAAGCCGTTTTAGTCTGTTAAGGATATATATGTATATATCCCCCGTTGAAAATTCGTGAATGATGCATTTCTCATCTCATATATATCTTCCAGGTCTGTATTTATTATATGAAACCGGGGGTTGTACACATTCATTGTCTTACATTTCCATTCCAATACGATAAATCAATGCATGTATCCATATCTATTAGATAAATAATTAGATATTCAATTAGATCAAATAGGAATAGGTCAAAAAGATGTTCTCTTTTATCTGTATAAATATCTATATATATCTATTTTTTTTTACTTATACTTAATTAAAATGAGAAAATGAATAGGATTATTTTTACTGATCGGTTAAATGGATTTTTGAATTTTAAAAAGGAAAAAAGAGTCGATTTTATCTTATGGTAAAAAAGAAAGTTATTAAAGTTATTTCAGAAGAAGAAAATCGGGGATCTATTGAATTTCAAGTCTTTCATTTCACCAATAAAATAAAAAGGCTTACTTCACATTTGGAATTTCACAGAAAAGACTATTTATCACAGCGGGGTCTACGGAAAATCTTAGGAAAACGACAACGGCTGTTGTCTTATTTGTCAACTAAAAAAAGAGTTTCTTATAAAGAATTAATGAATCAACTGGATATTCGGGAATCAAAAACGCGTTAATTTTTTCATTTAAAAAACAATGAAAATTGTTTATTTTATTTTTAGTGAATTTTTTTTTATCTAGAATTTAGACGAACTTCTTTTTGTTTTAAGCAGTTCATAAAAGAATGAATCGAGGAATAAACTATGAATGGAACACCTAAAAGAAAAGAACATATGATAGTCAATATGGGACCTCATCACCCATCAATGCATGGTGTTCTTCGTCTTATTCTTACTCTAGATGGCGAAGATGTTATTGATTGTGAGCCAATATTGGGTTATCTGCACAGAGGGATGGAAAAAATTGCCGAAAACCGAACAGTTATACAATATTTGCCTTATGTAACACGTTGGGATTATTTAGCTACTATGTTTACAGAAGCAATAACCGTAAATGGACCAGAGCAGATGGTGAATATTCAAGTACCTAAAAGAGCCAGTTATATCAGAGTGATTATGTTAGAATTGAGTCGTATAGCTTCTCATCTGTTATGGCTTGGCCCCTTTATGGCAGATATTGGTGCACAGACTCCCTTTTTCTATATTTTCAGAGAAAGAGAATTAGTATATGATCTATTTGAAGCTGCCACCGGTATGAGAATGATGCACAATTATTTTCGTATCGGAGGAGTAGGGGCCGATCTCCCTTATGGATGGATAGATAAATGTTTGGATTTCTGTGATTATTTTTTAACCGCTGTTTCTGAATACCAAAAACTTATTACGCGAAATCCCATTTTTTTAGAACGAGTTGAGGGTGTAGGTATTATTGGTGCAGAAGAAGCAATAAATTGGGGTTTATCCGGACCGATGTTACGAGCTTGTGGAATTCAATGGGATCTTCGTAAAGTCGATCATTATGAATGTTATGACGAATTCGATTGGGGAATCAATTGGCAAAAAGAAGGAGATTCATTAGCGCGTTATTTAGTCCGAATCAGTGAAATGAAGGAATCTATCAAAATTGTTCAACAGGCCCTCGAAGGAATTCCAGGCGGTCCTTATGAGAATTTAGAAATACGTTGCTTTGATAGAGAACGGGATCCAGAATGGAATGATTTTGACTATCGCTTTATTAGTAAAAAAACCTCTCCGACTTTTGAATTACCGAAGCAAGAGCTTTATGTAAGAGTTGAAGCCCCAAAAGGGGAATTGGGAATTTATTTAATAGGGGATCAGAGTGGTTTTCCTTGGAGATGGAAAATTCGTCCCCCCGGTTTTATCAATTTGCAAATTCTTCCTCAGTTAGTTAAAAGAATGAAATTGGCGGATATTATGACAATACTAGGTAGCATAGATATTATTATGGGAGAAGTTGACCGTTGAAATGATAATTGATACAAGAGAAGTACAAGATATCCACTCTTTTTCTAGATTAGAATCTTTAAAAGAGATCTATGGGATCATAGGGATGCTTTTACCTATTTTGATTCTTGTATTGGGAATCACAATAGGTGTACTCGTAATTGTGTGGTTAGAAAGAGAAATATCCGCCGGAATACAACAACGTATTGGACCGGAATACGCCGGTCCGTTGGGAATTCTTCAAGCGTTAGCAGATGGAACAAAACTTATTTTCAAAGAAAACCTTCTTCCGTCTAGAGGAGATGGTTGTTTATTCATTATCGGACCATCCATAGCAGTTATATCCATTTTCATAAGTTATTCAGTAATTCCTTTTAGCTATCACCTTGTTTTATCCGATCTCAATATCGGTGTTTTTTTATGGATTGCCTTTTCAAGTATTGTTCCGATTGGACTTCTTATGTCAGGATATGGATCAAACAACAAATATTCCTTTTTAGGTGGTCTACGAGCCGCCGCTCAATCGATTAGTTATGAAATACCGTTGACTCTTTGTGTGTTATCAATATCTCTACGTGCGGGTCGTTATAACCTTTTCTTTAATTCTTTTTTGTAAGTAAAGAAGTTGAATAGGTATCTTCACTTTTTTATTCATCATTCAGGTTAAAAATTAACTAAATCAGATAGTTATATGAGTGAAAAAAAAAAAACAGCTTCTAAATTAGCAGTAAAAAGATTGAGTCTCATCTCCTAAGTACAAGAACGAAAAATAAAGTCAATTTAATATAAGCAAGACTTTTTACCCCATGATTGGTTGATTAGTGATTAGTCATCCTGGCTTGAAGCGGGCTCAAAAGATCAACCGTATATAGTTTTCACTATTCTTTATATGTATTACTAGAACGGGGAGGGTTCGACAAAAATGAGTGGATGGTTAGGAACACAAAAATACATAAAGGATTAGTAATAGAAATTTTTATGTCAATTTTCAAAACGAAAATCTTTTGATAACATAAAACGAACAATAATTGGGGCTTTCAATTTGTAGAAATAATCAAGCAGTACTCCTCACGATTGCAATCCAGAGTATGCTCCTACTCACAGATTAAAAAACGACTATCCGAAACGAAATAATCCTTTCTTGTTTTGAACTCCCTCTTTGAAAGAAGAATAGGAACGAAAATTCATAGAGATCACGAAATAGCCTGCATTATTAAGACATTCATCTAATCTCTGATTTTTTTTCATAATAATCAAAAAAAGATGGCTATTGATATTCATAGAAAGAGTATTTTATTAATAAGTTATTACTCAACAAAGAAAAATTCAAATTATTAAAGGATGAGATTAATTCATAAGTGCTTTTTGAGTTATTATATCTATATCATTCTGGCATACAGAATTCTATCGGTCTAATTTTTGACCTTCCGGCGGGTGTTGATTCTATCTATATTTTGACCCCAAATAAAATCTATCACGATAAAAAATATCAACCCGGTCCTTAGATTTCTTGATGGCCGTCAAGGAGCCGTATGAGGCGAAAATCTCATGTACGGTTCTGGACTAGCGATGGGAACAGTGATGTTCCCACCGACTATTATTATCTAATAGTTCAAGTACAGTTGATATAGTTGAGGCGCAATCCAAATATGGGTTTTTAGGATGGAATTTGTGGCGTCAACCTATAGGGTTTATCATTTTTCTAATTTCTTCCCTAGCAGAATGTGAGAGATTGCCTTTTGATTTACCCGAAGCAGAGGAAGAATTAGTAGCAGGTTATCAAACCGAATATTCGGGTATCAAATTTGGATTATTTTATGTTACTTCCTATCTCAATTTATTAGTTTCGTCGTTATTTGTAACAATTCTGTACTTGGGCGGTTGGAATATCTTTATTCCGTCCGTATTTTTTTCTGATCGAGTTGAAATAAATAAAGTAGGTAGGGTCTTTAAAATGACAATTGGTATTTTTATTACTTTAGCTAAAACTTATTTGTTCGTGTTCATTTCTATCACAACAAGATGGACTCTACCGAGACTAAGAATGGACCAACTATTAAATCTTGGATGGAAATTTCTTTTCCCCATTTCTCTTGGTAATTTATTATTAACAACCTCTTCTCAACTCCTTTCACTCTAAACGAAAAAAGAATATGATATTCTATATTTCTCACTTCTCATCAAACAAGAGAAAGAAACAAACATAAGATTATTCATAGATCTTTACAATATGTTCCCGATGGTAACTGGGTTCATGAATTATGGCCAACAAGCAATACGGGCGTCAAGGTACATTGGTCAAGGATTCATCATTACCTTATCCCATGCAAATCGTTTACCTGTAACTATTCAATATCCTTATGAAAAATTAATTACATCGGAGCGTTTCCGCGGACGAATCCATTTTGAATTTGATAAATGCATAGCTTGTGAAGTATGTGTTCGTGTATGTCCTATAGATCTACCCGTTGTTGATTGGAAATTGGAAACCGGTATGAGAAAAAAACGCTTGCTTAATTACAGTATTGATTTCGGAATTTGTATATTTTGTGGAAATTGCGTTGAGTATTGTCCAACAAATTGTTTATCAATGACTGAAGAATATGAGCTTTCCGCTTATGATCGTCACGAATTGAATTATAATCAAATCGCATTAGGTCGGTTACCGATGTCAGTAATTAACGATTATACACTTCGAACAATTTTGAATTCTACTCAAATAAAAAATGCATTTCATGATTAAAGAATGATTAAAGAGTAATTAGTAATTACTATAGTAATGTATAGTCAGGTTCACTTTTATCTAATTGAAAGGAATCGTTCCTTATTTTTTTTTTTGCTCACTAGAACTCGAAATTGCAATTAATTGTTGATTAGTTAGTGAGAAGTGCAAATCAATTTGGATTGAAAATAGAATTTAATAATCTCTATATTTATTTAGAAATAGTTTCCAGCTAACTTTTCTACTTGGTTTGGCGTAAGAGGGAACAAGATATTGGTATAGTAATTGGACCTAGACATAATTCAAATCCATTAGAAACCCCATTACATTCGAATTGAATTCAATTAGGAGCATATCATAAAAAAAGAAAAAATTTCCTGGTCAGGTCAATAAAATCATGAAAAACATTTCAATTTTTTTATCTTGTATATAGAATGGATTTGCCTGGACCAATACATGATTTTCTTTTAGTTTTTCTGGGATCAGGTCTTCTATTAGGAGGTATAGGAGTGGTATTACTTACCAATCCAATTTATTCGGCTTTTGCATTGGGATTGGTTCTTGTTTGCATATCGTTATTTTATATTTTATCAAACTCTCATTTTGTAGCGGCTGCACAGCTCCTTATTTACGTCGGAGCTATAAACGTTTTAATTCTATTTGCTGTCATGTTCATAACTGGTTCAGAATATTATAAAGATTTCGATCTTTGGACTGTTGGGAATGGGATTACTTCGTTGGTTTGTACAAGTATTTTCATCTCCCTAATTACCACGATTCTCGATACGTCTTGGTACGGAATTATTTGGACGACAAAATCAAACCAGATTATCGAACAAGATTTGATAGGGAATAGTCAACAAATTGGAATTCATTTATCAACGAATTTTTTTCTTCCATTTGAACTCATTTCAATAATTCTTTTATTTGCTTTGATAGGTGCAATTGTTGTTGCCCGTCAATGAAAAATCTTTCTAAACTATTAAGAACAATCGAAATTGAAATTTTCTCGCTTTTATCAAATTCAAATGCATTTAGCTTTCATTTTTGAATTCTCTTTCAATATCGCTCTTTTTCTCTCTTACAAAAAAAAAAAGAATATATTCTTTTTTTTCTACTTGTTCTATTATAGTCAAGCGAAAGCCTTGGTTTATTGTTCATTGCGAAATGACTCAAAATTGATAAGGAGTTAATCAATGATACTCGAACATGCACTTGTTTTGAGTGCCTATTTATTTTCTATTGGTATCTATGGATTGATCACGAGTCGAAATATGGTTAGGGCTCTTATGTGTCTGGAACTTATCCTGAATGCAGTTAATATAAATTTCGTAACATTTTCGGATTTGTTTGATAGTCGACAATTACAAGGAGATATTTTCTCTATTTTTGTTATAGCTATTGCCGCAGCCGAAGCGGCTATTGGGTTAGCTATTGTTTCATCAATTTATCGTAATAGAAAATCAACTCGTATCAATCAATCGAATTTATTGAATAAATAAGTACTACTAATTGAATTTTTTTTTCAAAATTCGAATATTCATCAATTATTTAATATTTTATGTAAAAATGTAAGAAATCAAAGTATCTTAGCCAACCCAGGAGTCGCGATCCATAATTCGATTGATTATTAAAATAATGATAAAATCATTGATTCATCTGGTATATAAATATATGATTGATATATAAGTTTACTAGATCGAAGATTTATGATATTCAAAAAATGAGAGATCCAATGTCACATTCAGTAAAGATTTATGATACATGTATAGGATGTACTCAGTGTGTCCGAGCCTGCCCAACCGATGTATTAGAAATGATCCCTTGGGATGGATGTAAGGCTAAGCAAATTGCTTCTGCTCCACGAACGGAGGACTGTGTTGGTTGTAAGAGATGTGAATCCGCTTGCCCAACGGATTTTTTGAGCGTGAGGGTTTATTTATGGCATGAAACAACTCGAAGCATGGGTCTAGCTTATTAATATAATAAGCTCCAGAAAAAACTACTTTAAACAAACTGAATTTTCAATTTTTTTTTTAAATACAATTGATTTTTTTTACCGACAAAAAACCCGTTCTTTTTCGAGAACGGGTTTTGGGGTCTAATTCTATCTTGTCTTTACCACGAATTATTTTCCTTGGTTAACAATAATTATAGTTTTACCAATATTGGCGGGTTCTTTAATTTTCTTTCTACCTCATAGAGGAAATAAGGTAATAAGGTGGTATACTATTACCATTTCGATTTTTGAACTCCTTTTAACGACCTATACATTCTGTTATCATTTCCAATTGACCGATCCATTAAATCAACTAGCAGAGGATTATAAATGGATTAATTTTTTTGATTTTGACTGGAGATTGGGAATAGATGGGCTTTCTATAGGAACCATTTTACTAACGGGATTTATAACCACTTTAGCTACTTTAGCAGCCTGGCCGGTTACTCGGGATTCCCGATTGTTCCATTTCCTGATGTTAGCAATGTACAGCGGTCAAATAGGATCATTTTCTTCTCACGATCTTTTACTTTTTTTTCTCATGTGGGAGTTCGAATTAATTCCAGTTTATTTACTTCTATTGATATGGGGAGGACAGAAACGTCTGTATTCAGCTACAAAATTCATTTTATACACTGCGGGGGGGTCTATTTTTCTATTAATAGGCGTTTTTGGTATTGGCTTATATGGTTCGAATGAACCAACATTAAATTTTGAAATATTAGCTAACCAATCGTATCCTGTAGCACTAGAACTACTATTTTATACTGGATTTTTTATTGCTTTTGCAGTCAAATTACCGATCATACCCTTACATACATGGTTACCAGACACCCACGGGGAGGCACATTACAGTACTTGTATGCTTCTAGCTGGAATTTTATTAAAAATGGGAGCATATGGTTTGGTTCGGATCAATATGCAATTATTCCCCCATGCTCATTCTATATTTTCTCCCTGGTTGATTATAGTAGGTGCAATACAAATAATCTATGCAGCTTCAACATCTCCCGGTCAACGTAATTTAAAAAAAAGAATAGCCTATTCCTCCGTATCTCATATGGGGTTCATAATTATCGGAATTGGAGCAATAACCGATACGGGGCTCAATGGAGCCCTTTTACAAATGATTTCTCACGGATTTATTGGTGCTGCTCTTTTTTTCTTGGCAGGAATGACGTATGATAGAATACGTCTTGTTTATCTCGACAACATGGGTGGAATGGCGATTTTCCTTCCAAAAATATTCACACTGTTCAGTATCTTATCAATGGCTTCCCTTGCATTACCCGGCATGAGTGGTTTTGTTGCTGAATTGATAGTCTTTTTTGGAATAATTACCAGCCAACAATATTTTTTAATTCCAAAAATACTAATTACTCTTCTAATGGCAATTGGAATGATATTAACTCCTATTTATTTATTATCGATGTTACGTCAAATGTTCTATGGATACAAGATTTTGAGTGTGCAAAACTCTTATTTTTTTGATTCTGGGCCGAGAGAATTATTTATTTTAATCTCTATTCTTCTCCCAATAATAGGTATTGGTATTTATCCGGATTTCATTCTCTCACTCTCAGTTGAGAAGGTCGAAGCTATTATATCTACATATTTTTATCGATCGTTTTCATGAATAAAACAAGAAAAAATTAAGAATCCTATTCTTTCTTTTTCGTTTTGCAATTTTACAATGAAAAATTCAAATTAACTAAAGTCAAAATGAATTGAAATTTTGACGAGATGGATTTATTTTTGTGAGAACCTTTTGAATCAATTAGTGTAGTGATTCAAATGGTTCTCGACATCTTCCCTGAAGTATGGAGTTTTTTTTCTTATATTCTTTAACTTAATATTTAGTAATTTAGTATTTCAAATTTTGGTTTTATTATCATTTGTTTGAAAATGTTTTATGTTTCAATTTGTAGGAATCTTTTTCAATTTGATTTCATGTTAATGAAAATCAAAGGAACCATAACTATGTAACCCTATTCCTAATAAATTGACCCCAAAATAGCATATCCAAATTATAAGAAAGCCCATAGAAGCCACAATCGCGCAATTTAGACTTTTGCACTTTTTTTTATTTGTTCGAGTATGTAAATAAATTGCAAATATGGTCCAAGTAATAAATGACCAAGTTTCTTTTGGGTCCCAATTCCAATATGATCCCCATGCTTCATTAGCCCATACTGATCCTGAAAGAATCCCGATGTTTAAAAAGATAAACCCTAGACTAATAATACGATAACCCCACTGATCTAATTGTTGAATTAGTTGAGCTCTGTAATAATTTCTCGCAGAACAAGAGAAGTTGTTTATTAAAACATTCCGCTTTTCATCCATATATTGTATCGTGTTAAATGAAAATGACTCGTTTACGAAATTTTGAAAAATCTTTTGAAATGAAATAACTAAAAGAGCTACTGATAATAATGATCCGCATAAAAGAGCTGCATAGCCCAATATCATCATACTTACGTGCATCATTAACCACTGGGATTGAAGAGCGGGTACTAATATTACAGATTGATGTATTTCGGTTAAAAGACCTGAAGTGGTAAAGCCTTGTAGAAAAATTGTACTTGGCGAGGTTATTGCGCTTAAATAATTGGTATGTTTTTTAAAATATGGAACGATAGAAATAAGGGAGAAACTCCATGAAAGAAAAATGAGTGATTCATATAAATCACTTAATGGGAAATGCCCCGAATAAATCCAACGAGTGATTAATAATCCCGTTATACAGAAAAAAGTAATTAGAATCCCTTTTTCTGACGAATAATATAGTGCTACGATTTCATTAACGGATAAAATTATCAAAAAAATTGTAATTACAATTGAAACGATCGAAAATGATATATGAGTTAATATATGTTCTAAGGTGGAAAATATCATAAAAATGCTCAAATAAAAAAAGTATAGAAAATGATACGGAATCCAATCTGGAATTGCATTTATTATATATAGAACTTATTGTCTTTCTTTTCGAAGATAGCCTGCCGCCACTCGGACTCGAACCGAGATGCTCTAGCACTGCTTCCTAAGAGCAGCGTGTCTACCGATTTCACCATAGCGGCGTACTCGAAATAATAATAAGCTTTTTTTATTTAGTTGTCGAGATTCAAATTCAAAAAGTTAATTCAATTAATGACAAAAAATTCCTTTCGTTTTACTCCATATTGAAACATTCCAAAATATTACCATAATTCAATTCTTATTTAGTAATTCAATTATTAAAATGGCTATTCTAATTTCAAGTAGCTTGATGGGGAAAATAAGAATCCCCATCGGGAAAGACTACAATAAAAAAAGTACCATTTTTTTATTATTTATTATAAGTTTGATTATTGGATTGTTGCACAAAAAAACTTTTTGAATTATCTGTAGAAATAGATTTCGCTAATGAAAAAGCCTTCAACGATGTAAAATAGGCTTTTATTTTCCAAATATTCTTACGAATATGTTTTTTTGATATAGAAGTACGTTTTTTTGGAACTGCCATCAAAAAATCAATTTGAAAAAATTCTTTTTTTATCTAATTGAATGTGAAAGACATTTATTGTTCAAACAATTTCATTTATTTTTCAATTTTTTTTTATCTTGATTCCATTCAATCCAACTAAATATCTGACAAGACACAAAAGAGAAATAACGAAGTTTTTATATATCTATGTTTATTTTTGTCGTTTTATATTTATATCCGTATCAAAATAGAATCAAAGGTGAAAAAAGGAATCCTTGCTCATTGATTTTGATCCATGGTAGGTATCGAAAGAAAAATGTCGGATATTCTAATAGTCCTTTCGACAATTCTAAAAAAATTCCATATGTTTTAGAATATTTCTATTAATATTAATGGAAAACAAAAAGGAATGTATAAAATACTCTGTGTATATTTGTTGTATGGAATTATCAATCTTTCGTCTACGGATAGAATAAATTATCGTAATACCTAATGGTAATTGAATTGTTTTATATCTTTAGAAAGTAGAAAGATCTTCGTTATAACTTAGCTAATTTAGCTAATTTCTTTAGATTTATTTAGATAAGTTATTATAGATAACTATTTATAGTTAGTTATTTATAGTAATAATAGTTTATTATTTTTTTTTAGTAAAATTTTGACTAAAATTCGAGTCAATTTTAAAAAATAGAAAATACATAAAATATATATAGAAAAAAAATTAATATATATTATATATATATTAATATAAAGAAAAAATATTAATATAAAGAAAAAATAAAATAGTATTTAGTTAATTTTTTTTTGTATTTCATTCTCGATTGCACTATTAGCCTGATCCTATTTATTCTAACTTCCTTCTTCCTCTGAATATTCGAAGGAGTTAAGAAAGAATAATTCAGAATAAAATAAGAATAAAAGATAAAAGGTTTTTTTATGGACTATACATATCCCTATTCATGGATTATACCTCTCATTCCACTTCCCATTCCTATGTTAATAGGAGTTGGACTTATCGTTTTTCCAATGGCAACAAAAAATCTTCGACGTATGTGGTCCTTTCCTAATATCTTTCTACTAAATGTAGTTATGTTCCTTTCGGTCTATCTATCTATTCAGCAAATAAATAAAAGTTCTATCTATCAATATGTATGGTCTTGGACAATTAATAATGATTTTTCTTTAGACTTCGGTTACTTAATAGATTCGCTTACTTCGATTATGGTAATATTAATTAGTACGGTTGGAATTCTGGTTCTTTTTTATAGTGACAATTATATGTATCATGATCGGGGATATTTGAGATTTTTTTCTTATATGAGTTTTTTCACTACCTCCATGTTGGGATTAGTTACTAGTGTGAATTTGATACAAATTTATATTTTTTGGGAATTAGTTGGAATGTGTTCTTATCTATTAATAGGTTTTTGGTTCACACGACCTATTGCGGCGAATGCTTGTCAAAAAGCCTTTGTAACGAATCGTGTAGGCGATTTTGGTTTATTATTAGGGATTTTGGGACTTTATGCTATAACGGGTAGTTTTGAATTTAGAGATTTATTCGAAATATTAAATAAATTAGTTTCTAATAATGAGGTCAATTTTGTATTTCTTACTTTGTGTGCCTTGTTTTTATTTACAGGTGCAGTTGCCAAGTCTTCTCAATTCCCCCTTCACGTATGGTTACCCGATGCCATGGAAGGTCCCACTCCTATTTCGGCTCTTATACATGCCGCTACTATGGTCGCAGCAGGTATTTTTCTTGTAGCTCGCCTTCTTCCTCTTTTTATAATTATACCTCATATAATGAATTTTATTTCTTTGATAGGTATAGTAACACTACTATTCGGAGCTACTTTATCCCTTGCTCAAAAAGATATTAAAAGAAGTTTGGCTTATTCTACGATGTCCCAACTGGGTTATATGATGTTAGCTTTAGGAATGGGATCGTATCGGGCGGCTTTATTTCATTTGATTACTCATGCTTATTCGAAAGCATTATTGTTTTTAGGATCCGGATCTATTATTCATTCAATGGAAGCTATTGTTGGATATTCTCCCGATAAAAGTCAGAATATGGTTCTTATGGGAGGGTTGAAAAAGCATGTACCAATTACAAAAACTGCTTTTTTAATAGGTACGCTTTCTCTTTGTGGTATTCCACCTCTCGCTTGTTTTTGGTCCAAAGACCAAATTCTTAACGATAGTTGGTTGTATTCTCCGGTTTTTGCAATTATAGCTTGTTTCACAGCTGGATTAACCGCATTTTATATGTTTCGAATCTATTTACTGACTTTTGAGGGGCATTTAAACGTTCATTTTAAGAATTATAGTAGTCAAAAAAGGGGTTCCTGCTATTCAATATCTCCATGGGGAAAAGAAATTCAAAAAAACAAGTTTCCATTATTATTTGTTGATAATGGAAACAAAATGATACGCCCTTTTATTAGTATTCCTTGTTTTGGGATTCAAAATACGTTTTTTTATCCCCCCGAATCGGACAGTACTATGCTATTTTCCATGTCTATATTAGTACTATTTACTTGTCTTGTTGGAATTATAGGAATTCCTTATAATCAAAGTGTAATTGATTTTGATCTATTATCCAATTTGTTGAATCCGTCTATAAACCTTTTACATCCGAATCCAAATAATTCTATAGATTGGTATGAATTTTTTATAAATGGAATTGTTTCGGTCAGTCTAGCCTTTTTTGGTATATTTATAGCGTTTTTTTCATATAAGCCCATTTATTCATCTTTCAAAAACTTGAACTTACAAAATTCATTTGTTAAAGGTGGTAATAATAATAATACAGCTCTATGGGAAAAAATAATTAATCTCATTTATGATTGGTCATATAATCGTGGTTACATAGATTTTTTTTATCGAATATCTTTAGCTGGGGGTCTAAGAAGATTTGCTGAACTAACTTATTTTTTTGATCGACGAGGAATTGATGGAATTCCCAACGCTTTTGGTCTTATAAGTTTCTTTGGTGGAGAGGGTATTAAATATTTAGGAGCAGGTCGGATTTCTTCTTATCTCTTAGTCTATTTAGGCTTTGTCTTAGTCTTATTACTTTTTTACTTATTTCTTTTAGTCTTTTAGACTCTGGATTGACATTTTGGATGAAGATGAATTTGCAAATATTGATTTGATCTTCGAAGACAATTCTTCCTTGTTGGATTTTGAATTCCATTTTTGAAAA